TGACAATTTAAAACAAACGGTTCAAGTAATTAAATATTATTTAATGGATGAACATGGAAAAATTTATAATCCCGACCTCTCCAGTAATATTTTTTTGAATCCATTCCATTTGAATTGGTATTTTCTCGATCATAATTGTTGTGAAAAGACATCTACAATAATGAGTCTTGGGCAGTTGATTTGTGAAAATGTATGTATAGCCAAAAACAGACCCCGCCTAAAATCGGGTCAAGTTATACTTGTTCAAGTTGACTCTATAGTAATACGATCCGCTAAGCCTTTTTTGGCCACCCCGGGAGCAACTGTTCATGGCCATTATGGGGAAATCCTTTACGAAGGAGAAACTTTAGTTACATTTTTTTATGAAAAATCGAGATCTGGTGATATAACGCAGGGTCTTCCAAAAGTGGAACAGGTATTAGAAGTGCGTTCGATCGATTCAATATCGATGAATCTAGAAAAAAGGATTGAGGTTTGGAACGAATGTATAACAAGAATTCTTGGAATTCCCTGGGGATTTTTGATTGGTGCTGAACTAACTATAGTGCAAAGCCGTATCTCTTTGGTTAATAAGATACAAAAAGTTTATCGATCCCAGGGGGTGCAGATTCATAATAGGCATATAGAAATTATTGTACGTCAAATAACATCAAAGGTTTTGGTTTCAGAAGATGGAATGTCTAATGTTTTTTCACCCGGAGAACTAATTGGATTGTTACGAGCGGAACGAATGGGGCGCGCTTTAGAAGAAGCGATCTGTTACCGAGCCATCTTATTGGGAATAACAAGAGCATCGCTCAATACTCAAAGTTTCATATCTGAGGCAAGTTTTCAAGAAACTGCTCGGGTTTTAGCAAGGGCGGCTCTCCGGGGCCGTATTGATTGGTTGAAGGGTCTGAAAGAGAACGTTGTTTTGGGGGGGATGATACCTGTTGGTACCGGATTCAAAGGATTAGTATACCCTTCAACTTCAAAACAACATAACAACATTCCTTTGGAAACAAAAAAAAAGAATCTATTCGGGGGGGAAATGCGAGATATTTTGTTCCACCACAGAAAATTATTGGATTCGTCCCTTATCAAAGAATTTCCATGATACACTAAAAGAATCATTTATAGGATTTAATGACTCCTAAGAGCGGATTCATCCTTTTCACTATCTTTATTATTATTATATTATTATTTGGTAATCAAAAAAATGAAAAGATAATAATGAATAAAAAGTTTTGGTTGTCTATCTACGGTAGAAGAGAAAGTTCCGTCGGAACAATTATTTATTTCAGTTTCAGGGTTCCCTCTTTTTTTTTTCAAAAAAAGAAAGAGGGTGTGGGGAGAAATGACAAGAAGATATTGGAACATCCGTTTGGAAGAGATGATGGAGGCAGGAGTTCATTTTGGCCATGGTACTAGGAAATGGAATCCAAAAATGGCACCTTATATTTCTGCAAAGCGTAAAGGTATTCATATTATAAATCTTACTAAAACTGCCCGTTTTTTATCAGAAGCTTGTGATTTGATTTTTGATGCGGCAAGTAGGGGAAAACAATTCTTAATTGTTGGTACCAAAAATAAAGCAGCTGATTCAGTAGCGTGGGCTGCAATAAGGGCCCGGTGTCATTATGTTAATAAAAAATGGCTTGGCGGTATGTTAACGAATTGGTCCACTACTGAAACCAGGCTTTATAAGTTCCGGGACTTAAGAATGGAACAAAAAATGGGGAAATTCAACCGTCTTCCGAAAAGAGATGAAGCTATGCTGAAAAGACAATTATCTCGCTTGCAAACATATCTGGGCGGAATTAAATATATGACAGGGTTACCCGATATTGTAATCATCGTCGATCAGCACGAAGAATATACGGCCTTGCGAGAGTGTATCACTTTGGGAATTCCAACAATTTGTTTAATCGATACAAATTGTGACCCCGATATCGCAGATATTTCGATTCCAGCAAATGATGACGCTATATCTTCAATCCGATTAATTCTTAACAAATTAGTATTCGCAATTTGTGAAGGGCGTTCTAGCTATATAAGAAATCCTTGATTAATAATAAGATAAATAACTTACTTCGGAAGTCCCATAGATTTCGGGAATAGCTTACTCTTTTTTCTTAATTCTAAAAAAGAAATAAAAAGAACTGGGGATATTATGTAATTAGTTAGTATTCAAAATATCCGATTCAAGTAGGCAGGTGGTTGAATCAAAAAATTTTTATTTAAAGTTTGATTTTTTTAGAGGGCAATATGAACGTTCTATCATGTTCCATCAACACACTAAAGGGGTTATACGATATATCCGGTGTGGAAGTAGGCCAACATTTCTATTGGCAAATAGGGAGTTTCCAGGTCCACGGTCAAGTACTTATTACTTCTTGGGTTGTAATTGCTATCTTATTAGGTTCAGCCGCTATAGCTGTTCGTAACCCGCAAACTATTCCGACTGGCGGGCAGAATTTCTTCGAATATGTTCTTGAATTTATTCGAGATGTAAGTAAAACTCAAATTGGCGAAGAGTATGGTCCTTGGGTTCCTTTTATTGGAACTATGTTTCTATTTATTTTTGTTTCTAATTGGTCAGGAGCTCTTTTACCTTGGAAAATAATACAATTACCTCATGGAGAGTTAGCCGCACCTACGAATGATATAAATACTACTGTAGCTTTGGCTTTACTTACGTCAGTGGCATATTTCTATGCGGGTCTTAGCAAAAAGGGATTAAGTTATTTCGGGAAATATATTCAGCCAACTCCAATCCTTTTACCAATCAACATCTTAGAAGATTTCACAAAGCCCTTATCACTTAGTTTTCGACTTTTCGGGAATATCTTAGCTGATGAATTAGTCGTTGTTGTTCTTGTTTCTTTAGTACCTTCAGTGGTTCCTATACCTGTCATGTTCCTTGGATTATTTACAAGTGGTATTCAAGCTCTTATTTTTGCAACTTTAGCTGCGGCGTATATAGGTGAATCCATGGAGGGCCATCATTGAAATAGTCTTTTTTTAGCCCATATGCGCGGCTCAAGATCAAGATAGTATTTACTTCGGAAATATACAATTTGGGCTATATACAATCTAGAGTAATAGAAAAAAGTTACGATATTAGAGACTTGTAAAAAGAAAGGAAAGAGATCTAAAGGATCTTTTTCCTAAACCCTTCCGTCCGTTTAATTTAACCCTCTCAATGAGTATTCGTTTTATGTTGGTAAGCCTGTGTCAAATTTCAAATAATAAAATAATTGATTTGAATTTTGCATAAGAATACTTGTAGTATATGTTTATGATATGTGGTGTGATTAAACAAAAGGGCGAAACAATTCTGGTTTCAGTTGCTTTTGTTCAAGAATTGACCAAAAGAAAATTATTATAATTATAAATAATAAATTGCATGAACTTAGATCAATAAAATAATTTGATTTCTATGCAATAATTTGCTTAATCCATTTTTCCATTTCCCTTGTATCCGTGGGAATAAGGATAAAGAAAAGGAAAGGGAGAAAAGAATTTACGAAAATACGAAAAAAGGATTCATCAAAATTTTAGGTTTAGAACCAGGTATATGTAATGTAATTGATTGGGGTTGGGGTATATGTATATGTAATATAATTGAATGGCTATAAGCCAACTTTTGTAGTTATTTCGACACTTAATTAATTCAATTTAAGATGAATGACTGGTTTGTTTACGTTATAGAAGAAAAACACGTATATGTGATATTAGATATTGACTTGTTATATATGAACTAAAGATATAATTTGCTCTATTACTGTGAAATTGGAGAGGAGATAGGGATTTCAATAGTCAATAAAAGTCTTCTGTTTCATTATGACTGTGAATTAATAAACAGATGAAATCAAGAAATAATTCAACAGTTCGGAACCAAGAAATGGAAGAGCAGAAGTCGTATGGGTTCACAAGGGCTCTGCGAATAGAAACTAAAAAAGATAAATCTAAGTAGTTCTGATGATTCAATAATATAATTATATTCGAAGTTCTTAGTTACTTCGACTGGATGAATCCTAGCGACGGAATAATTAAGTCATAATTCATTGGTTGATTGTATCATTAACCATTTCTTTTTTTTGGTACGAGGAACTTATCATGAATCCACTGATTTCTGCCGCTTCTGTTATTGCTGCTGGATTGGCTGTAGGGCTTGCTTCTATTGGACCTGGGGTTGGTCAAGGAACTGCCGCGGGTCAAGCTGTAGAGGGTATCGCGAGACAGCCTGAAGCTGAGGGAAAAATACGAGGCACTCTATTGCTTAGTCTAGCGTTTATGGAAGCTTTAACAATTTATGGACTGGTTGTAGCATTAGCACTTTTATTTGCGAATCCTTTTGTTTAATTTTAGAAATATGAAAATTTTTTATTTTTTCATATTTTATTGGCTTGGACTTGTCGTTTGCTTTTTCGAATTATATCCAAATTAAACTCCTACAATTACGTATTTTTTGAGAAAATAACCTACGGGAAGGGCTGATTTGCGGGTGAGGAATTAGCATACCAACTCGCTTTCATCCTTCCCGTCCGTAGTCCAAGGAAAACAATTTTGGGGAAATGTTGTAACAAAAGGAGCAGTTCGTAGTTTATAATTCGAATATTCTTTAACTCGATTTTAAAATAGGAAATAAACAAATAGAATAAAAGAAGAAAAGAGGTAATAAAAAAATAACTCTGTTCGGTTTTTTAGTCTATATAAGAGGAGATCATATGAAAAATGTAACCGATTCTTTCCTTTCTTTAGGCCACTGGCCATCTGCCGGGAGTTTCGGGGTTAATACCGATATTTTAGCAACAAATCCAATAAATCTAAGTGTAGTGATTGGTGTATTGATCTTTTTTGGAAAGGGAGTGTGTGCGAGTTGTTTATTTCAAGAATCGGTTGGATCCAACCAGCTGTACCTTTTTCTGTTCTAACTAAGAATCTAACTAAGAAAAGGGTGCAAGATCCCGCGAATTACTTCTGAATAAAAATAAATTATATGTAAGAACCATAGC